CCTTAATCGCGCAAAAGAGATACAAGTAATAGGGGTATTATGTGATTAGTTAATATACAAAATATATAATTCAAGTGGGCAAGTCGAAAAATAGATGGTTGAATCAAAATAATTCTTTTTAAAGTTCTATTTCCTTCAGAGGGCAATATGAATGTTCTATTATGTTCTATCAACACACTACTAAAAGGGCTATACGATATATCTGGTGTGGAAGTCGGCCAACATTTCTATTGGCAAATAGGAGGTTTTCAAGTCCATGCCCAAGTACTTATTACTTCTTGGGTTGTAATTGCTATCTTATTAGGTTCAGCCATTATAGCTGTTCGTAATCCACAAACGATTCCTACTGACATTCAGAATTTCTTCGAATATGTCCTTGAATTCATTCGAGACGTGAGCAAAACTCAGATTGGAGAAGAATATGGCCCATGGGTTTCCTTTATTGGAACTTTGTTTCTATTTATTTTTGTTTCGAATTGGTCAGGTGCTCTTTTACCTTGGAAAATCATACAGTTACCTCATGGGGAATTAGCCGCACCTACAAATGATATAAATACTACCGTTGCTTTAGCTTTACTCACGTCATTAGCATATTTCTATGCGGGTCTTACCAAAAAAGGATTAGGTTATTTCGGTAAATACATTCAACCAACTCCAATCCTTTTACCCATTAATATCTTAGAAGATTTCACAAAACCCCTATCACTTAGTTTTCGACTTTTCGGAAATATATTAGCTGATGAATTAGTAGTTGTTGTTCTTGTTTCTTTAGTACCTTTAGTGGTTCCTATACCTGTCATGTTACTTGGATTATTTACAAGCGGTATTCAAGCTCTTATTTTTGCAACTTTAGCTGCGGCTTATATAGGCGAATCTATGGAGGGTCATCATTGACTTGTTTTCGAAATAGGCTTTTTTAGCTTAAGACTTACGCAATATGTGCGCGTATCACGATAATCCGCTTAGGGAACATAACATATTATATATAATAAATATATAAATAAGAATAATAAATATATAAATAAGATATATATACTCTCTAGAGAGTAATAGTAAAAAAAAGAGAGTAATAGTAAAAAAAGCTTAATATCTTAGAGATATTAGGGGGTTGCAACAAACAGGGAAGTAAAAAAAAGGAAAGAGATCTAAAAGATCTTTTTCCTAAAATTCAAGTTCGGTCCATTTATACCCCCTCCAATGAATATTCTCTTTCTATTGTTTTGTTGATTTAATTCGAATATTCAATATTATTAGCTATTAGTAATCATAATCTGAATAATAATTTTTATGGGATTACTTATAGTATTACTACAACGTGCTATAAAAAAAAGATGTTATTGTTATATAGAATGATGCCCATTCAAGTTGATTTCATCCAATTCAACGATTGACCAAAAGAGAATTTTAATAAATAATAAATTACATTAACTTAGATCAATCAAATACTGATATTTCGATGCAATGATTCGATCTAACGAATTTGTACATGTAGATTGATTGTACCCATGTGGTCGAATAATAAAAGAAAAAATAAAGATTTACAAAAAACAAAAGTGAAATTAAAAAAAAATATAGATTGGTTAGGGGAGGAGAAGCCGAACTAGATGTATGTAATCTAATTGCTATAAGACAACTCTTGTGAATATTTCGAAGAATAATTCTAGAATCCGATTGAATGGAAGATATGAATAGTTGATTTACGTTATGGAAGAAACACATGTATATGTGATATTAGATATTAATTAGATATATCTTTAGTTCATATATAATTAACAAATATCTAATACTGTGAATTTAGATAAAGTGAATATTGAATGAATAAAGAGATTAAATCAAGGAAAAAAACGAAAAATTCAAAGAGAATGGTTTGGAAAAAAGAAAAAAATGGAAGAACAAAAGTCATATGGATTCACAAAAATTATGTGAATTTAAACTAAAAAAAAAAAGAAATAGCGAAGTAGTTCTGATGATTCAATAATATTATTACTTCAATTCAGAGTTCTTAGTTCCTTCGACTGTATAGATCTTAGCGATGGAATAATTAAGTCATAATTTCTTGGTTTATTGTATCATTAACTATTTACTTATTTTGTTATGAGGAATTTATCATGAATCCACTGATTTCTGCCGCTTCCGTTATTGCTGCCGGGTTGGCTGTCGGTCTTGCTTCTATTGGACCTGGGGTTGGTCAAGGTACTGCTGCGGGCCAAGCTGTAGAAGGGATCGCGAGACAGCCCGAGGCGGAGGGAAAAATACGAGGTACTTTATTACTTAGTCTGGCTTTTATGGAAGCTTTAACAATTTATGGACTAGTTGTAGCCTTAGCGCTTTTATTTGCGAATCCCTTTGTTTAATCCTATAACAAAACAATACGTATTTTTTCTTAGTTTATTTCTTTGGACTTACTGCTCTCGCTTTTTCGAATTATATTAAGATTTCACTCCTACAATTATTTATTTGTTGGGACAATAACCCATGGGAAGGACTGATTGGAGGATGA